CTTGATAAAAGGTAGCTTTTTATTTGACCCTTTCCCTTTTTTTTGAGAGCAAGCGCCTAAAGGAAGGAAAATAAGAAAAAAAAAAGAGGACGAAGCAAACTCGACAAAACACATCTTTTTTTTCTATACGAAATTTGTTCGACCGGGAATCTCTTGGTGCGCTTCGATACTGTTAGCATTCGCAGTCTGATAAGTGGTGGATTTATGAGGGCCCCCCATAGCTTTTTGCAACCTTGGTTATTTTACCTAAAACGAAAAGAAAGCAACCTAAGATTCTGGGAGCGGCGTCAGTGACTGACTCCTTTTATGCAATTCGAAATTATAAGGATGGTCACAAGTCACTCAACTCACTTCTTTCTCTTTCCTCACACGTACTTCTATAGCTTGCTTGATGACTACTCTGAAAGACTGATTGATTCTGATGGATGATCCATACGCGCGTGTACAGTTCTTTTTGAATGGCGAAATGGCTCTCCTGGAGTGAGAAGGCAGATCGATGAGGCACAAGAGTGCTAGTTGGACTGAGGTGGGTGAAAGATTCAATTCATTCTCCATCTTCACCGTTAAGCTTCTTGACTAGACTTTTTGATCTTTCTCTGTCTGACGCTCGTCATCTCATATCATCAGATAAAACGACTATTAATTTCAAGTCAGTCAGAATTTGCGTCCCTTACTGCTAATCTTGTTGGTACTGCGGAAATGAGAGGACTCGTCAGTCTTGATGTCACTGCAACCAAGGACCTACAAAACCACCACTACACCCCGTCGCTATCCTTTTATAGCGTTCCGCAATATCCATCTTCTAGTCAGCCCAGCCTCTTCTCTTGTTTAAGGAAGTAAGTCCGTCTAGGAGTAAGCTAACCACTTAAAAAATCTGCATCTATCGTCCCGAACAACTTATTTTAGTTTATCTGCCATGGGAAGAGCGTATCAGATCTGTTAAATTCTTCTTTGTAGTACCCCCAGATCCTTCTCTGTTCTTACTCTTGTAAGATGGAATACCCTTCTTCTGCTCTTCCTCTTGTATGATCCTTAACGTATACGCTGTGCCACCTCCTTAGTTTCCATTTCCTGTTTAGCTTCTGGTTTTGAGTGAGATACCTCCTGAGGATCGCTTTTGTTATAGACTTGCGCTGCTGTCGAATCATATGGAACCTTCTTTCGCATGAGCTTTTCCCTCTTTCTCGAGATGTTGTTGGTCTTCAATCTACTGATCATAGGTAGAAGAGAGAGAAGAATTCCTGGACCAGCCAGAAAGATTGGTCGCTCACCTAGATCATGTTCAAATGAATGAAATAGTTCGAAAAGAGGTTATCTGCGAGGATAAAAAAAAAGGACCTACACAAAAAGGGCTTCACCTACACTTTCATGCTTTCTGTCACAAAGAAGGAGCAAGAAAAGAGGAGAGAAAAGGATTCACCTTCGCCTTTCTTACATGAACCAAAAGGAAGGGGCTTATTGACCTAACTGAGAAGGAGACAGAAAGGGATCACCTGACCTTATCTTGAGTGAGAGAGGCGTTCGTTAATCTTTTTTTTTTATCCGGAATTTAGCCTTCTTTTTTCGTTCAATTGGCGGAAATCAAGACAAAAAACCGGGCACACGATGGCTGGAGGAACCTAGCTTCTCCTATCTCAGCTGGAGGAACCCCTAGTGAACCGGGATTAGGTAGGTGGAATAGTGCAACTAGGGCGGGAGGCTAGTAAGACCTATGAGAGGCATTTGGCGCGAGTTAGAGTGACACGATCATGCTTTTGAGAGTGAATGTCCCGCATAAGTGGAAGTGGTTGGAACGGTTTCCTATTCCTATCGAGCAGCTGAGCCAGTGAAAAGCAGGACAGGGTCACAATCTTCCAAATTTGAAAAGCAAATAAACAAAAGTCGGAGCTGGTAACGCCTTGGTGAGCAAATCGGCAGGTTGTTCTTTAGTAGAGATGTGTTCGGTTGTAATGAGTTTGTCTTGAACCGCATCACGCACCTGATGACAATCAGATTCAATGTGCTTCGTGCGCTCATGAAACACAGGATTGGCAGCAATATTCATAGCAGACTTGCTATCACAAAATCACTTCATTGGTTCGTCATGTTTGATACCAAACGAGAGAAGTAACTCCTTGAACCATTTAAGCTCGCACAAAGCAAACGCCATAGATCTATACTCGGCTTCGGCGGAAGACCTTGACACTGTTGGTTGTTTCCTAGTTTTCCAAGAGATCGGAGAACTACCAAGATAGAACCGTTCAAGCAGGACTTGCTTGCTTCGCCTGTTGATTACCTCTCCTTTCAGTCGAGTCACTCCGTACCTCTCCTTGCTTGGCTTGGACTGTTCATGAGGTTGTCAGCTGGCCGCTACGCGCCTGTTGCTGAGTTAACCATGTGTTGCTAAGTACGGTTCAAGTGTAGTTCACGTAAGGCGCGAAGCGTGTTGTAGCGAAGCGTAGACTTGAGGAAGGCCCGAGTGAACGGCTAACTGCAGCTACTTCCTTCTAATAAATACCTCCTCTCCTGGTTCTTACAGGTAAGGTTTAGACGGCGGGTAAACCTGCCTTTGTTTCTCGAAAAGAAGAGTTTGATCCTGGGGGGAAGTTGACGACGATCTCTCTTTCCCCTGATCGTGGGCTTTTGAACTGATTGCTTGGTAGCTGTTAACAATCCCTATCGACGTCCAATAATTATTCAAAGTAATTGATACTTTTCGGTAATTGTTTGTTTCCGACCGTCAGGGAGGCTTCAGCTAGCAGTTCTTTCATTCTAAAGAAAATCTCCGGGTTTGCTGGTTGCTGCATTCATGTTGAAGTAAGTGTTGCGAAGCTGCCCTGCTGCTTTGTTAGCATGTCGAAGGTGTAGCTAACAAAGTACGCACGCCGTTGTAGCCGACCGGGGGGTTGGCGTCTGCTGTCATTTCCTAATATATGATAGCAGGAATAGTCTGTTGCATGACTGTAAAGCAAGGAGGCGTCTAGCTGCCCTGCTGCTTAGTAAGCAAGTGTAGTGAGTAAGCGGCTCCTGTTGCTTAGTAAGCAAGTGTAGTGAGTAAGCGGCTCCTGTTGCTTTGCAGCTTCGGTATAATTAGTATTCCTTGTTCCGTGGGAATAGTAGGCATGTATGTGCCGGCTGGTTGCTTGTAGCGGTATTGCCGTTCCTGCATGGCGAAGCATGTTACCAGGGCTGCTGCTGTTTCACTACTGCTTGTTTGTCCGGTTGTGGGAATGTGAAGGTCTGCAAGCCTTGGTTTAGTGGATATAGGTCAGGTCCGGGTCATAGATTCTTCTCGAAGAAAATAAGTCATAGTTCGCTTGATAATCAGAGTTCACTTCATAGTCATAGATCACACTTTCTTCTAAACAGACTTCTATCAGTCCTTTGGAGAATCCTAATCCACCCCGTCTTCCCCAGTCCCTGAGCCCAGCTTGTAGCAAGCCAACTGTTTGACTTTGCTAAGAGAAGAGAGAGAAGGGAAAGACAGACGGCAGAAAGCCTTAGTTGCTATGGAGTTTGATTGCTTCCCCTGGCCTCTGGCGTAAAAGGATTCGCACCTTTGCTAGCCCGGTCCCAATGAACCGATCAATGTCTGCCACGTCTCTTTCTCCGACTACAACTGGTGAACCGAGAACTCCTTCTTCTAAGGTATAAGCTTCTTCGTCTTCGGGATAGATATTTGATTGAATCAAGGCTAGCGCGCCATAGTAGAAGTCTGCTGCATCGAATGCTAGTGTTTGTGAAAGCTCCATACCAACTCTTAGCTCAGACATGTGATGAGCCATGAGAACGAAAAAAAAGGCAAGGGGAATTGCTGCCGAGAAGGAGACTATCCAACTTAGCTGCCCCCTTAGTCAGTCTTTTCCCTACTCTAAAGTAAAGAGAGTGAGTGAGCCATTGTCTATGAATGAGTGTGTGTCCCCCTCCTCGACTAGGAAGAAGGTTTTTTCGGGATAAAGGGATGGGGAAAAATAACTCTGCAGATAAAAGGGAGAGGATGCTAAAGCAACTTACATACTTAAGATAGGAGCAGGGGACATGCCATAGCCATAGTCGAAGGAATAGGACGACGGTTCTGTTGACCTGTAATCCGGTGAATCAGAAAGGATGCCGGAAGCAAAGACGATTAATCTTGTTGATTTAGTAGTTCGCTCAGTAAATCCTTTGTTGAAGCAACGGCTTACTCATAAGCACCTCGGCTATCAAGACCCGGAGGCAAGTGGTGGCTTATCGAGCAGCTCCACCGGTTAAACTGCCATCTATGACACAGCAGCGGTCAAGCTAGCAGCAGATACTTTATGCATTCCGGGAGAAAGAAAGCAAGTGGTGTCGAAGAGCTTTTTTTTTTTTTGTGCTGGAACTAGTTGTGCTCCTACTCCTACTGAGCCAAAGGACGGGGATGAAAATGACAAGAATAGTGGCTCGGGATCCTGAGTGACCCAGCTACATCAATGGTTCGAAATCGGTTACTTGTAACAAATCCAGACACAACACAGAAGTGGATCCTTTAGATTCTATTGATCCCGGCGATTCACTCCCATTTTTTTTTTCGGAGTAGACCTTGCTGTAGAGCCGGTTCTGTCGCGGTCACATATCTTTTTTCATATAGGAGCCCTCCTGTAGGGAGACTATCCTCAGAGGCCTCTCCTTTCATGGTTTAGTCTTATGATGAGGAAGAATCGTCTCAAGATGTGTCTATGGGATCAGCTGCTTTTTCTCCTCGTCATATTGCTAGTCGATGAGGCTCTTGAAAAAAATTCCCGGCTAAGTTAAGTTTTCCCTATAAGCAAAACGCCCGCCATGTCTACCCCGCCGCAGGTTTCTTTTGTGCTCTTGTTCCTCAAAGCATATGATTTCCATTCAATTCTTCTATCCTATCCTTTCAGTCGAATTACTACGTTCCTTGTAATGGTTTATTTGGACTTCCTTTCAAAAATAAAAAGAGTTTATATTTTACCGTGAGTCCCTCATTTTTTATCTATTTAGTCAAGTATCAGCCTTCTCCTGTACTGTAATCTCTTAGGTCGATATCCAGTAGCTCCAGTAGCAGCAGGGGGAGAAGTTGACCCGGCGGAGCAATTGAATTTTTTTGGTTAAACAGTAGATCCAGCTTATGATTATATTATATACACGATGCTCAGATAATACAATACAGGTTTAGATCCAGAGAGAAACTGGTTCTGGTATCAGAGCATTCAAGGAGGAAGTGGCTTGTTTGGCGGTTCGAATCCACCGAGAGCTATGGCATAAGTTCGGGGCAAAGTTCGAAAGGGAGCATGCTTAGGCGGCAACTTGGTAAGGTGCAAGGCAAGGCACGTTGCTCGGCAATAGGGGATTAAGAGGTGTTAAATCGAGATCATCCCCTACAAAGAAAGTTGGTATCACATGGGTGCGGTTGAAGGAGGGCCCCATGTAGATCGAAGATGGAAAGTTGGCTAAGTTAGGTGAGTTCGAGGTTAGGTCTTCAGTGTTAGGTCAGTTCGAGGTCAGTTGTTGGTAGGTAAGTTGTTCCCTCCGTACTGTTGCTGGAGAGCTGCTTTCCATCTATCTCCTACATGAAAGGATCTGAGTCCATCCAAATAGCCCAGAAAATGACAGCCATCAAAAGGCGCGCAGCCCATATAGCCTCGGCCTGTCCAAATGATGTTCAGCGGTCTCTACCCAAGTAGCTGTGGCCCATGATCCAAAGGACCCGCAACCAGTCAATCATGCTATCCTTACCTTCCAACCAATCGGCCAATCACGCTATCCTTACCTTTCAACCAACCCCTTCGATTCCGCTTCTGCAGCAGTATATAATCTCGGTCCCTTACCTTGATGCCTACAGCTCAATTTGTTTTCCAGTGATGGCAAGAATCCGCGAAATACTGCTTTTTCTTTTTCTTCTTCTTGTGTTGTTTCTGAATGGCATCATAGCTACACGAGGGAAAGTGATGCTGCCCACTCTGCCGCAAAAGGGGGCCGCTTTCTTCCCCCCAAAAATGCCAGTTCCACCATCAGGGCCCAGCAAGCAGCATAATTCTGTTCCGAGGCTGCGTTTCATTCCAGCAACAGTAGTATACGGTTCAAAACGCCTTGTTCCATCCGGCGCGAATCCCCTCCATCACTAGTAAAGTGGAGGTGTTATTTGTATTGCAATAATGAATAAATGTACGAACACAAATAATGAGCAGACCTGCCCACGTTTATATGTGGATTCATTTAATAAAATATATTATTTTTTAATAAAGAAGCGCTTTGAGGCAGGTTGTGTTTCTCGGTTGATGGATGGCCTATATCGCTTTATTTTAGAATGTTATTGTTATGTTGATGCTATTATTTCTAATATAATCTAAAAAAGTTGCTTAAGACTTAGTCCCATTCTTTAGAATTGTTTTTCTCGTACTGTGTAAACTGCCTTCCTTCACATTGTTCCGCTGGTCCGAACTACTTACTTGACGGCTCGTGAACAAACTCTCCTCTCTCTGATCCGTACTCCTAAAGAGTGACTGGTCTATAAACCTTAAAATGGGAGTTGCGCCCTTTTCTTACTCCCTTACCGGGAATGCACCAAAAGGCGTTCAAACCTGACTTACTTGGAAGATGGGAAGAATAGCCTGGGTGCCTGGCCTGGCTTCTTACCCTATCTTGCCCCTCCAGCTGTTAGTAGTTCCATGAGTAAGTAAGCAAGCTACCTTCTTTACGTTACGTTTACGTGCCTATATCATAATTTACAGCTTTTATAGGCTTTCTAGCGCTACTTTCAAATGCAATGATTGGGCCCCCTAGACCGGAGGTCTTAACTAAGATTGCTCAGTCAAAGTCTGCGTCTTTCTCACTCGCATTCTCTTTATCGAATACTTCGTGAATGAAATCTCCCAACCTGTAACTAGAAATCTGGGCGGGTGTAGCTTTCTTGCTAGTTGAAGGTCTCTTTTTGGTTGCTTAATTCCCTTGTTGCTTGTTTGCTTTCCTTTATCACTAGTGGATACCCGGGTAAACTATAGACAGGCTAGCTCGCGCCGGAAAAGAGCCATACAATGAATAAGGCAAGGTAAGCACCCGGAGCTTTTCCTCGAAGTCAGGTTAATCTGTTGGGCGGCTTTCAATTGACCTTAGGTATCCCCTGAGCTAGAAAGCAAGGAGAGCATAACTAAGCCAAAGCTTCGGGTGCGCATCAGAAGGAGTTACATCTACGTCTACACAAAGGTTCTCTTGAAAGACATCCTATGGCATTAGTAGATTCAAAGCAGAACAACTCATCGGTAGCCTATCTGCCCACTTAGCTTAGGGTTGAGACATCATACATACCTACCTTTTCCTCTTCCACCTTTCAGTCTGGTGAGTTGCACCACAAGGTAAATTGAAGTAGCTTTTTCAATATAGCTGGAGGAATTCTTTCTATTGGCATTGTCCAACAGTTGCTAGTTGCATTCTTGGTGGAAGGCTAAAGAGCCAGGTACCATTTGAATTCCAGGATAATCTATAGTTTCAGTACCAGGTATTGCCCTTACTTTTCATAGTAATTATTATAATTCATGAGGAGGGTCAACTAAGGAAGGATAAGAGATTTCTAGGTATAACTAGAGTTCTTTACCTTTGATTCCGAGGTAATATCATATTGATAGTACGCGTGCCCTTCTAGTTTGAGTGCTAGTTTCCGGTTCATTTTTCTAGTAGTTGTCCCTGTCTCTTACGATCCAGCTGTAGTTGCTTTCCTTTCCTTTTCCGCGAGAAAGAATACTAAGGCCTTTCCAGCATTAAGCATATCCTATTTCCTTTCAGATATTTACAGTTCCGGGTATGTGACATAGTTCACTCTCAGCCACCAGTGGAATTCTTTTCTTCGCCGCCCGGTGTGATTAACAGTTTTCCCTAGCAGTCGAAACTTTCCCTACGAGCGATGCAGCTGAGGAGTTCATTGGGGTCAACTCTATGGGTTTTCTTTTCAAGAGGTTCCATACCTCAATATAAGGAATAGTATTTCAAGCAAGTGATAGAAGTGAAATCACTTGGGCAAGAAGTGAGTTCGCTTAATAGCAATACCTTTGAGCCCTCCAGTTATCAATCCTACACTCTTAGGAAAGCTGCTTATAGGTAAAAAAAGGAGGAGTCGAGCTTGTAGCTGTAATAGTGGCATTAGATGAAAAGTCAACGAGTTGCTCTAGGAGCTCTATATTCAATAGGAGGATCGCACTCGGGCGGCTCCAGAATCTATTGGATTGAAGGAAATAATCCTACAGTAACTACTACTATAGTTGCAAATGAAACAGAAAGGTAAGTCAATTAATTAGCTGAGGAATCTCCTCCTGTAAGGGCTTCATTCTCCTACGTCGGAACCTCAACAGCTTCTTTTTCTTTTGATTCTTAGTCCGCTAGAGCAACTAATACAGGAAAACCAGTAGAATTTCCCGTTGTTGGTAAAGCAACTAAATCATTGACTTCAGATGGCTTGCAGACCTTCTGCCAGTAAGCGAGTGGGAGATGCCTTCTTGTCCGGTGAGGGCAAGTATAGAAAGCTTATCATAGAGTAAGGTTGAGAATAAGAGTCAAGTAGGTCGTCACTGGGCTCTGAAAGCCGAATATAAGTCCTTGTATATGAAGTGTCAGCCAGAAGTCCCACACCAGCTCTAACTCTAAATGAGTCACCCTGAACTACTAGGCCAGATGTCCTACCCGAAGACTTTTTAGCTGTAAACCCTGCTCTTTACTTATCCTTCTATTTTGATATCACACACGTCGATGCACGTGCCTGCTTTAATAGAGTAGAGAGATGCTTATCTTTTATTCTGGGAGTCAAAAAGGAGCTGCTCTCGAATGCGCTTACCTTGCCTTGTGGGTGTCCGATGCCGACCCCGTTGTGCTGTGCGTCTTGTCTTTCCCAACGAAAGTGATGCCGATTCAGCGTGTGTGGCCTGATGCGGTTCAGCCTACCAATTAGTGGGGCAAGGAGATATGGTTTCCTTAGATTGAGAATACCTCCCTTCCTTAGGCATAAGCATGTCATGTATATGTACACAAGGGGAATAGCAACTAAAGCTCAATAGCACCTTAGTGAACTACAAGGGCTCTACCGCTCGGGTCCCTCAACCGAGAGCCCCTCCTCGCTACGATCCACCCTTTCTCTAGCCCTCTACTCAACCGCTTTAGCTGGCCCGCTTCTGAATGATCAGAAGTAGCAGATTCAATCTGTGAATCCCGTCTAGAGCTCCTCACACTGTCCGCATCATCATCAACGGCAAGCGGATCAGATCAGATTTTAAGAGCTTCAAAATACATACAATACCCTAAGGAGTGAGGGATGTACCTTTTGTAAAGGGACTGACTGAACGGAATCAATGACTTACATTAACATTGCTCTTAAAAGAAGTCGAATTCCCTTCATTCAGAGCATAATTAATCTAGTCACTGATTTGAGTTATATAGTTATTCATGTTTGTTGTTCGTTGGACCTTTTTTGAAAGGCTTTGTTAATGCTTATCGAGTTATGATATAAGAAAGAGGAAATGCCATGCTAAGGCCTATTTCCCTGCTGTTTCAACTTCTTTCTATAGCGATTGGACACAAGTTTTTCTCAAGTTAATGCAACTCCGTTTCAATTCCATAATTTGACTCAAACTACATGTCAATCCCCCAGCCCACTATAGGGGAGAGTTCACTCCAGTTAGGGGGTATTACCAGCGGCTTCGACCACATCCTATCCTCTCTAGCTACTGGCTTCTGTGGGGAGGGCAAACTTCTATATTTCCCTGCTAGTGCACTACTTCCTTTTCTTTCAGAACAGAGACGGAGCCCTGCTTTAAATTGACAGAGGAGTTATTGGACGCCGGGTACATCCAGCCATCCAAAGCACCTTATGAAGCCCCAGTGTTGTTCCAGAAGAAGCGGGAGCCTACGTCTATGCATCGACTAACCTATATCTAAACAAGGTTACCCTCAAGAATAAGTACCTGATTCTGCGCGTAGAAGACCCATTCGATCCGTTGGGAGATGCAAGCTTCTTCACCAAGTTGGATCTAAAGCCGGGGTACTACCAGGTGCGCATCGCCGAGGGTAATGAACCAAAGAGGAGTATACTTTATGAATGGGAAAGCAGTCATCAAGCCAGATGCGGATGAAATTCTAACTGCTGCGCTTACGCCTTTTGATTAGACAACTCCTAGTGCCAAGCTAACTAACTAGGATTCGTTCAAAGGATTCGTGAAAACAGAAAGAAGAGCTAGCGACTCTGACGAATCTAATGTTGCCCGCGTTGAGGCGAAAAGAAAGGCGGATTCCCTATATAAGTGAATTTGTTCTTCAATCGATTCATCTCGGCCTTAGACTGCTACGGTTAGCTCTTGCCCCGAGCACCTGGACTGGCTATCTCGAAAGAAATGCTTTCATATCATAGCTGCTGACTTGGCTTTGAAACTAGGAGCTGAAGGAACGGCTACTGATTTGGGACCTAAATCATTTCATCCGGAAGTGACTGCACTCGCCTAAGCCAAGGCCAAGCTACTTTCATAACCACCAGGAAAGCCTAGCTACTTGTTCGTTCCTCACCCTGTCCCTTACCTCTTACCGTGGGAAAAGCCGTTGATATTCGTAGATCGTTCGTTGATTCCCTTGCTTTTGGGCGATGATTCGATTCTTCTGGGCTAAAGAAAGAGTTCTGCCTTCTAGCCAAGCCTTTGAGACCAAGTCAAGCTTCCCAGCAGTCAACCAAGAAAGAGTGTTTCTCCCCTACTGAAGAAATGGAAGTCAGTCTGCTTTCCTTCTTAGCTTTGTTCACATCTGCTCTTTCCAGGACTGGCTATCTCTCAATGTATTCACGCATCTCGAAATAGTGAAAAGAAGTAGTCCCTCCTCCCAGAGCTGAAATAGCTGGAAAAAAACTTCAACAGAGGTAATGCCGACTCTTCTACTTCCTGGTACTTTTGAATAAGGCAAGGCCTTTACCTATTCCCTATCACAACCACTTTCAGTAGAGGAACTTCCTCTCCTTTTAGTCGAGTTATAGCTTTCGCTTCTTCAGATCCTGATCCTTCATCAGAGGAGATCGCTTTACTTTTTTATAAGAGCCATTGGCAGGACCAAGAAACTCCCATTCAAGGCGCCAATCATTCATAAATAATTCTTATATATGATATGCAATTCGATGATTCAATTTCTTGTGGAAAAGACTAGCGCAATGGCTTAATGCATTTCATTGGCAGTTTGGTCCTAACAAATTATGCTTCTTGGGAGAGGAGAACTTCCACCAAGCAATATTTGAGTTGGCTAACCCAATGATTGAGCTAGCTTCTAATCCATTTCAATCTCATCTTACACAGCAGAAGTTGTGGATTCATACCTGGAAGCAGGCAATGCCGCCACATCTCCCCTGTGAAAGAAGGTTACGCAGCTGATTCGGTTAATCACATGTCAGAGGCATCTATCTAAATCGCACATGTCAGAACAAGACCTAGGGATCCGGTGGCACCAGGAGCGGGTAGCCGAGTTGAGATCATTCCGTTAAGACACAACCACTTTTACAGTAAACATGCATCCGCCCAGCGCCCCCTCCTTACGAATGGTTACGGGACTAGAGCGAGTCTCTTTTTCTTTGCAAGAATAGGTCTGAGCCTGATGACATTCCTGCTTTCCTTGCCATGTCCAACTAAAGTGAAAGTTAATCAACTGCAAGGAGGAATCGACCTTTTTCTACTATTCATTTGCGCCGGAAACCCCTTCATCATTTGCCCTGAACTGGTGAAAGGAATAGGAGGACTTTTCCCTCGGTGGAAGTAGGGATTTAAGCACAGTTGTGATTCCGCTTTCATGTCTTGGATTGAGCTTTCTCACTCTTTCTATGCCTCTTCCTTGTCGGCGTCCTTTGTTCGCTACTGCTTTAAAGAATGGGATGAGGCTACCTGATCGTCGAGTCGACTTCCATCAATCAATTGGATTGGATCTTATTATCCCATGGTCATAAATCTGATTCTTCACCCAGTGGGAACAGTCTTCATGGTGGTACCAGTGCGTATATATGTAGATGAGTTTTGGTTCCCACCCTCGATTTTCCATCCAATCTTCCTATCTTCTTTTCCCTGCTTTGGAAGCATTCGATCTCTCGTGAGCAAACCCTCGTCAGAGAAAGGGGGCGGGAAGCCTGCGTGCGATTCCTGGGTTGGATATCCCTGGCTCTCTTCTCTCTGAGTCCCCGCTAGCTTTCAAGCGTTCATTCAATCTCCCTCCCAACGCAAGGAAACCGATCGATGCACTTGGCTTTAGGTTTCGATCGATAATAATTTATATTATATATAAAAACGCTTCTCGCTGGAGACTCGGGTGGGGCGCTTGCTCTCCACTGGCGGTTGGATGAAAGACGTACCCATAAAGTTGACCTAAGTTGGTATGCCTCCCATCGAACTAAAGCAAGAAATCTTCCTTCGATGCGAGTCTATCAAATGTTTAGCCACATCTGCTGCGCCCCGGTCAGTGGAGTCAATAGCCTTATCAGCTGTCCCTCCCTTCTTTTAAAATATTACCCAGGATCTTATCCCAGGCCGCTGATGAAT